ATTTTCGTCGTGATCTAATCAAAGGATCCATGCGAGCTCAAAGACGTAAAACAGTTACTTGGGAACTGTTTCAAGCAACTGTGCATTCCCCGCTTTTTTTGGACAGAGTAGACAAAACTTTTTTTTTTCCTTTTGACATCTCCGGAACACTGAGTTTGTTTTTCAGACATTGGAGTGATAAAGGCACGGAATTCAAAATTTCGAATTCTGAAGAGACAAAAGAAAAAGAAAAAAAAAAGGAGGCGAAAAGGCAGGAGAATGAGCGGATAAGAATAGCAGAAACTTGGGATACTATTATATTTGCTCAAGGAATAAGGGGTTATATGTTAGTAACCCAATCGATTCTTAGAAAATACCTAGTATTACCCTCATTGATAATAGTAAAAAATATGGGCCGTATGTTATTATTTCAATTCCCCGAGTGGCGCGAGGATTTGAAAGCGTGGAGTAAGGAAATGCATGTTAAATGCACTTATAATGGTGTTCAATTGTCAGAAAAAGAATTTCCTAAAAATTGGTTAACCGATGGTATTCAGATAAAGATCCTATTTCCTTTCTGTCTGAAACCTTGGCACAAATCTAAAATACAATCGGATCATAGAGATCCGGTGAAAAATAAAGGAAAAACAGAAAATTTTTGTTTTTTAACAGTTTGGGGAATGGAAGCTGAACTACCTTTTGGTTCTCCCCGAAAACGACCTTCCTTTTTTGAACCTATTGGGGAAGAAATTGAAAAAAAACTCCTAAAAATTAAAAAGAAATGTTTTCTAGCTCTACGAATTTTAAAGCAAAGAACAAAATGGTTTATAAGGGTTTCAAAACAAAAAACACGATGGATTTTCAAAATATTTCGATTTATAAAAAAAATAATGCAAGAATTTGCAAAAGTAAGTCCAATTCCATTATTTGGCTTGAGGGAAATAAATGAATCGAGTATAAATAAAAATATAAATAGACAAAATTATACAATAAGTAATAAGATTATTCAGGAGTCGCCCAGTCAAATTAGATCCGGGGATTCGATAAATTATTCACTGACAGCAAAAAAAATAAAAGATCTGGCTGATAGGACAAGTACAATCAGAGATCAAATCAAAAAAATCACAAAAGATAAGAAAAAAATATTTATAACTCCAGAGCTAAACATTAGTCCTAATGAAACAAGTTGTGATGATAAGAAATTAGAGTTGCAGCAGGGGATTTGGCGGATATTCAAAAGAAGAAGTACTCGATTAATACGCAAATGGCACTATTTTTTGAAATTTTTTATTGAAAGGATATACATAGATATTCTTTTATGTATCATTAATAGTCTGAGAATTAATAGAAAACTTTTTCTTGAATCAAAAAAGAAAATTTTTTATAAATACAGCTCCAATAATGAAACAAATCAAGAAGGAATTGACGAAACAAATCCAAAAACAATTCATTTTATTTCGACTATAAAAAAGTCACTTTCTACTATTAGTAAAAAGAATTCGCCTATTTTTTGTGATCTTGCCTCTTTATCGCAGGCATATGTATTTTACAAATTATCACAAACCCAAGTTATTAATAAATATTACTTAAGATCTGTGCTTCAATATCACGGAACAATTCTTTTTATTAAGGATAAAATAAAAGATTCCTTTGGAACACAAAGACTATCTCATTTTCATTTGGAATCAGGACATAAGAAAATTCGCAATTTTAGACTGAATGAATGGAAAAACTGGTTACGGGGCCCTTATCACTATCATTACGATTTATCTAAGACTAGGTGGTCTCGATTAGTACCACAAAAATGGCGAAATAGAACTCAAAAAAGTTGTATCGGTCAAACAAAAAATTCAACCAATTTTGATTTATATGAAAAAGACCGAATAATTCATTACGAGAAACAAAATAATTATGCAGTGGAATCATTACTGAATAAAAAAGATAAATTAAAAAACTACAAATATGATTGTTTATCACATAAATATATTCATTATGAAGATAAAAAGGGCTCATACATTTATAGATCGCTGTTACAAGTAAATGAGGCCAAAAAGTTTCTCTCTAATTACAATACATATAATCCTAATTTTTTTTATGTATCGGGGGATATATCTCTTAATAATTATCTAAGAGAAGATTGTGATACGCGTAGAACTCCAGATAGAAAATATTTTGATTGGAAAATTTTTTATTTTTGTCTTAGAACAAAAATAGATATTGAGTACTGGGGCCAATATTAATAAAAATACTAAGACTCGGACTAATTATTATCAAATAATTGATAACATTGATAATAAAGATAAAAAAGATCTTTTTTATCCCGCGATTCATAAACAAGTAAACCCGGCCAATCAAACAAAAACCTCTTTTGATTGGATGGAAATGAATGAAGAAATACTAAATTGTCCTATATCTAATTTGGAACTTTGGTTTTTCCCAGAATTTGTATCACTTTATGATGCATATAAAATTCAACCATGGACCGTACCGATCAATTTACTTCTTTTCAATTTTAATGGAAATGAGAACGTTTCAATTTTAATGGAAATGAGAACGTTAGTGAAAAAAAAAAAATTAACGAAAAGCAAAAAAAAGATCCTGAATTAGAAAATAAAACTAAAGAAGAAAAAAATAAGCCAGTCCAGGGAAATATTGGATCAGATCCATCAAATCAACAAAAAAATGTTAAACAAAGTGTTAAAGAAGATTCTGATGGAGGATCAAACATTCAAAGTAAAAATAAAAAGAAATCTACGAAGGACATAGCTGCGGAATTAGATTTCTTCCTCAAAAGATATTTTCTTTTTCAATTAAGATGGGATAATCCTTTGAATAAAAAAATACTCAATAATGTCAAAGTATATTGTCTACTCCTTAGGCTGAAAAATCCAAGAGAAATTGCTATAGCCTCTATTCAAAGAAACGAAATGAGTCTGGATGTAATGCCGATTTCGAAGACTCTAACTCTTGCAAAATTACTAAAAAGGGGAATATTGATTATTGAACCTGCTCGGCTATCTATAAAATGGGATGGACAATTTATTATGTATCAAACCATAGCTATTTCGTGGGTGCATAAAAATAAGCACCAAACCAAAACGAATCAAAAATGCCAAGAAAAAATAAATGTTGATAAGACCGGTCTTGATAAATTTATTGCACAACATGAAAAGTTGGTTGGAAATAGAAACAAAAATCATAACGATTTGCTGGTTGTTGAAAATATTTTATCTCCTAAACGTCGTAGAGAATTGAGAATTCGAGTTTGTTTAAGTTTAAATTCGGGAAGGAATTTGAATGTTGTGAATACAAATACAGTATTTTGTAAGGGTAACAAAGCAAGTAACTGTGTTCAATTTTTGGATGAAGGTAAACATCTTGATAGAAATACAAATCAATTTATTAAGTTAAAATTATTTCTTTGGCCCAATTATCGATTAGAGGATTTAGCTTGTATGAATCGCTATTGGTTTGATACCAATAATGGCAGTCGTTTTAGTCTGTCAAGGATACGTATGTATCCCAGATTGAGAATTAGTTGATGGTACATTTCCTATGGATCGCACGACATAGATGGCATATGACGGCAAACAGATATACACACGCGTTGTGTTATATTACATTCTGGTAGATGATACTGATTTAATGTAATGAACTTATCATATCAGAAAAGAATCGGCGGACTCTTCCTTACTTTTATTAAGTCCAAATTTTCTAGGTTTTGGGTACAAAATTTATCATCCATACCCTTTTTTGTATTCATATCCGAAAATTTGTAAATTGGATTGATTAATTGAATTCGAAAAAAAGAAGTATTATGAATAAATTCAGATTCTATTTTGGTGTATAAAAAATGAAAATGACTTATTATTATTACTGATCGAGAAAATCCATATTTGTAAAAACGAATAAAGAAGGGGGGCGAAAAGAATTATTTTTATGGTAAAAAGTTCATTTATCTCAGTTATTTCGCAAGAAGAAAAAGAAGAAAATAAAGGGTCTGTTGAATTTCAAATATTCAGTTTCACCAATAAGATACGAAGACTTACTTCACATTTAGAATTGCACAGAAAAGATTATTTATCTCAGAGAGGTCTACGGAAAATTTTGGGAAAACGTCAACGGCTACTGGCTTATTTGTCAAAAAAAAATAGAGTACGTTATAAAGAATTAATTAGTCAATTGGATATTCGAGAGCCAAAAACTCGTCTAAATTAATTTGAAAATTCGTTTTCAGCAATTCATGGAATAATGAATCGGAGAAAAATATATGACTGTACCAACTGCAAGAAAAGATCTCATGATAGTAAATATGGGCCCTCAACACCCATCAATGCATGGTGTTCTTCGACTCATTGTTACTCTAGATGGTGAGGATGTTATTGACTGTGAACCCGTATTGGGTTATTTACACAGAGGAATGGAAAAAATTGCAGAAAATCGAACAATTATACAATATTTGCCTTATGTAACACGTTGGGATTATTTAGCTACTATGTTTACAGAGGCAATAACGGTAAATGCACCAGAACAGTTAGGAAATATTCAAGTACCTAAGAGAGCCAGCTATATTAGAGTCATTATGCTGGAACTGAGTCGTATAGCTTCTCATTTATTATGGCTTGGCCCTTTTATGGCGGATATCGGCGCGCAAACCCCTTTTTTCTATATTTTCAGAGAGAGAGAACTGATATATGATCTATTCGAAGCTGCCACGGGTATGCGAATGATGCATAATTATTTCCGTATCGGAGGAGTAGCTGCTGATCTACCTCATGGCTGGATAGATAAATGTTTGGATTTTTGTGATTATTTTGTAACAGGGGTTACTGAATATCAAAAGCTTATTACGCGGAATCCTATTTTTTTGGAACGAGTTGAAGGGGTGGGCTGTATTAGTGGAGAGGAAGCAATAAATTGGGGCTTATCCGGACCCATGCTACGGGCTTCCGGAATTCAATGGGATCTTCGTAAAGTTGATCATTATGAGTGTTACGATGAATTTGATTGGGAAGTGCAATGGCAAAAAGAAGGAGATTCATTAGCTCGTTATTTAGTCCGAATCAATGAAATGAAGGAATCTATAAAAATTATTCAACAAGCTCTGGAACGAATTCCAGGAGGTCCCTATGAAAATTTAGAGGTACGACGCTTTGGTAGCGCAAGGAATTCCGAATGGAACGATTTTGATTATCGGTTCATTAGTAAAAAACCTTCACCCACTTTTGAATTGTCGAAACAAGAACTTTATGTGAGAGTAGAAGCCCCAAAAGGGGAGTTGGGAATTTTTCTAATAGGAGATCAGAGTGTTTTTCCCTGGAGATGGAAAATTCGTCCGCCAGGTTTTATCAATTTGCAAATTCTTCCTCAGCTAGTTAAAAGAATGAAATTGGCTGATATTATGACAATACTAGGTAGTATAGATATCATTATGGGAGAAGTTGATCGTTGAAATGATAATTGATACGACAAAAGTACAACAAGCTATCAATTCTTTTTCCAGATCGGAATCGTTAAAAGAGTTTTATGGACTCATATGGTTGCTTGTTCCTATTTTTACTCCTTTATCGGGAATCATAATAGGGGTATTAGTAATTGTGTGGTTAGAAAGACAAATATCCGCAGGGATACAACAACGTATTGGACCTGAGTACGCCGGCCCTTTGGGAATTCTTCAAGCTCTAGCAGATGGGACCAAACTACTTTTCAAAGAGGATCTTCTCCCATCTAGAGGGGATAGTCGTTTATTCAGTCTCGGACCGTCTATAGCGGTCATAGCAATTTTACTAAGTTATTCGGTAATTCCTTTTGGCTATCGCCTTGTTCTAGCCGATCTGAGTATAGGCGTTTTTTTATGGATTGCAATTTCCAGTATTGCTCCTATTGGACTTCTTATGTCAGGATATGGATCAAATAATAAATATTCCTTTTTAGGTGGTCTACGAGCTGCCGCTCAATCGATTAGTTATGAAATACCATTAACTCCATGTGTGTTATCAATTTCTCTACGTGTGATTCGTTAGGATATTCACTTTTTTTATTCATCATTTGGGGCGATGAACTAAACCAGATAGTTATATGAGTGAAACAAAACAGCTTAGAAATTGGCAGTCAAAAAATTGAGTCTCATTCCCTAGGTACAAGAGTTAAGCAAAAGTAAACATAAACACTATAAACTGTTTCCCAAAGATTGGTGGATTAGTCATCATGGTTTGAAGCGGGTACAAAAGATCAACCTGTATGGAGTTTTTACTTTTTACTATTGTTTGTATTACTATAACTATACCAGGGGTCGAGCAAAAATTAGTGGACGGTTAGGAATACCAAGGTACACAAAGGATTTGTAATGGAGAGAATGTAAGTTATCTCGAGAGGTATTTCCGCATAAAAGGAATCCTAATGGGGACTTTAAGTTGGTAGAAATGATCAAGCAGTACTTCCCCACGATCCCGATCCAGAGTATGTTCCTATCCACTGATTAAAGAAATTACTATCAGGAACGAAGTAATCTTTTATTTTCTTTTTTCTTTATCCACTTTATACATAGTAATACATAAGTCTTAGCACAATTCATAAACTATATAGAATGTATAATTTTTTTTTTCGTAATCGAAAGGTATGAATAAAAATAGTAGTACTAAATAAAAATAAAGACAAAGTGAAATTATTCTAAAGGATAAGATCAATTCAGAAGCACTTTTTTATAGCAGACAGAATTGCATTGGTCTAATTTTGGACTCTCTGATGTATTGTTACTCGATCTACTCCACAAGCATATCGAGAAAATATCAAATCAGTCCTTATATTTTTTTGTGGCCGTCGAGGAGCCGTATGAAGCTGAAGTCTCATGTACGGTTTTGCAATAGCGAGGGGAACAGTGATGTTATCCTCGACTATGATTATCTAACAGTTCAAGTACAGTTGATATTGTTGAGGCACAGTCAAAATATGGGTTTTTGGGGTGGAATCTGTGGCGTCAACCTATAGGGTTTATGGTTTTTCTAATTTCTTCCCTCGCAGAATGTGAGAGATTACCTTTTGATTTACCAGAGGCAGAGGAAGAATTAGTTGCGGGCTATCAAACCGAATATTCTGGTATTAAATTTGGTTTATTTTACGTTGCTTCCTATCTAAACCTACTAGTTTCTTCATTATTCGTAACAGTTCTTTACTTGGGTGGTTGGAATTTTTCTATTCCGTACATATCCATTCCTGAGCTTTTCGGAAATAATGAAGTGTGTGGAGTCTTTGGAACGACAATTGGTATCTTTATTACATTAGCTAAAGCTTATTTGTTCCTGTTTATTCCTATCACAACAAGATGGACTTTACCCAGGCTGAGAATGGACCAACTATTGAATCTTGGGTGGAAGTTTCTTTTACCTATCTCTTTAGGTAATCTATTATTGACAACTTCTTCCCAACTCCTTTCGCTGTAAGGGCATAGGATATTATAGATTAATAACTTCTCTCAAACAAGAGAAAGAAACATTAAATTATTCCGAGATATTCCCAATATGTTCCCTATGGTAACTGGGTTCATGAATTATGGTCAACAAACAGTACGAGCTGCAAGGTATATTGGCCAAAGTTTTATGATTACCTTATCCCACGCGAATCGTTTGCCGGTAACTATTCAATATCCTTATGAAAAATTGATAACATCAGAGCGTTTCCGCGGTCGAATACATTTTGAATTTGATAAATGTATTGCTTGTGAAGTATGTGTTCGCGTATGCCCTATTGATCTACCCGTTGTTGATTGGAAATTGAAAACGGATATTCGAAAGAAACGATTGCTCAATTACAGTATTGATTTCGGAATATGTATATTTTGTGGTAACTGCGTCGAGTATTGTCCAACAAACTGTTTATCAATGACTGAAGAATATGAACTTTCTACTTATGATCGGCACGAATTGAATTATAATCAAATTGCTTTGGGTCGCTTACCGATGTCAGTAATTGGAGATTACACAATTCGAACAATTAGGAATTCGGCTCCAATATAAAGAAACCACAGGCAACCTTGTTGATTCAATAACAATTACCAATTAGTAAGATTCCGTTTTTCTTTGATCTGAAGGAACGAAGTTTGCTTAGGCAATAACTAATAATCCTAAAGGGAGAATCTCGGCTTGTTTTATATTGAAAATATATTCATATATCCGTGATGATTTCAAAATCGATAAATTCAATTGAATTTTGAACGGTTCTTTTTTGGTATAGAGAAACGGGATGCAATTAAAAATACTAAGTGTATCTATATCAACCAACATCCCATAAGGAGTTAGGATTTAATTAAATTAGAAATGCATTTATTATATTAAAAAAAGGATAACGTCTTTTTCCTGGTCTGGTCAATAAGGTCATGAAACATTTTGACTTATTTTAGCGATTATTTTACATAAAAAAATGGATTTACCTGCACCAATACATGATTTTCTTTTAGTATTTTTGGGGTTGGGTCTTATTGTTGGCGGTCTAGGAGTAGTATTACTTACCAATCCAATTTATTCTGCCTTTTCTTTGGGATTGGTGCTTGTTTGTATATCCTTATTCCATATTCTTTCGGACTCCCATTTTGTAGCTGCGGCACAGCTACTTATTTACGTGGGGGCCATAAATGTCTTAATCGTGTTTGCTGTGATGTTCATGAATGGTTCAGAATATTACAACGATTTCCGTCTTTGGACCGTCGGAGATGGAGTCACTTCACTAGTTTGTACAAGTATTTTTGTTTCACTAATTACTACTATCTCAGATACGTCATGGTACGGGATTATTTGGACCGCAAGATCAAATCAAATTCTAGAGCAGGATTTGATAAATAATGGTCAACAAATTGGGATTCATTTATCAACAGATTTTTTTCTTCCGTTTGAACTTATTTCTATAATTCTTTTAGTTGCCTTGATAGGTGCAATTGCTATGGCTCGTCAGTAACAAATACTTAGATTAGAAAAGGGACTTCTTTTGTTTTGTCTTATATCATCTATTTTTCTTTAAATGCCGTTTTAAGGTCGTTCATGTATAAAATGTAAATGTTTTAGTTAGATCTATTACTAATACCTTTCTTTAATTACGTACTTGTTATATTCTAGTCAATCGAATGGGTTGAATTATTGTTCATTCATATTGCAATGAATTTACTCAAGATTGAATTGATGAGGAGTAGTTCAATGATGCTCGAGCATGTACTTGTTTTGAGTGCCTATTTATTATCTATCGGCATCTACGGATTGATTACAAGTCGAAATATGGTTAGAGCACTTATGTGTCTTGAGCTTATATTGAATGCGGTTAATATGAATTTCGTAACATTTTCTGATTTATTTGATAGCCGCCAATTAAAAGGAGACATTTTCTCGATTTTTGTTATAGCTATTGCAGCCGCTGAAGCAGCTATTGGATTAGCTATTGTTTCTTCAATTTATCGTAACAGAAAATCAACTCGTATTAATCAATCAAATTTGTTGAATAAATAGTAGTAATCATACGCATAAAAATAAAGAATAGAATATTTACTTTAATTGGTATGTGTGCCACACTATTTTCTAAAAAAAGAAATCAAAGTATCTTGGCCCTCTCTCATGAGCAGATCCAGAAGTAGATTGATTACAAACTAATTCTGGTAAATCTAAATCATTGATTCGTCTGGTGTCTAAATGTATGATTCATTTACTAATTTACTAGATCGAAAATTTATGACGTTCAAAAAATTTATAGCTCCAATGTCACATTCAGTAAAGATTTATGATACATGTATAGGGTGTACTCAATGTGTACGAGCCTGTCCCACAGATGTATTAGAAATGATACCTTGGGACGGATGTAAAGCTAAGCAAATAGCTTCGGCTCCAAGAACCGAGGACTGTGTGGGTTGTAAAAGGTGTGAATCCGCCTGCCCAACAGATTACTTGAGTGTACGGGTTTATTTATGGCATGAGACAACTCGCAGCATGGGTCTAGGTTATTGATACGTTGCAAAAATTCTACTTGCATCTTTTTGGTTTCTCTTTACCGACAAAAACCCGTACTCTATAATATATTTATATATATATATGTAATGATGAATTTATAGAGTACGGGTTTTTCTGGTCAAAGTGTATCTTGTCTTTACCACGAATTATTTTCCTTGGTTAACAATAATTGTTGTTTTGCCGATATTCGCGGGCTCCTCAATTTTATTTTTACCCCATAGGGGAAATAAGACCATTAGATGGTATACTATTTGTATTTGTCTATTAGAACTCCTTCTAACCACCTATGCATTCTGTTATCATTTTCAATTGGACGATCCATTAATCCAATTGGAACAGGATTATAAATGGATAAATATTTTTGATTTTCACTGGAGGCTCGGAATCGATGGACTTTCGCTAGGACCCATTTTACTGACGGGCTTCATTACGACTTTAGCAACTTTAGCGGCTTGGCCTGTTACTCGAGATTCGCGATTGTTCCATTTCCTGATGTTAGCAATGTACAGCGGTCAAATAGGATCATTTGCCTCTCGAGATCTTTTACTTTTTTTCATCATGTGGGAGTTAGAATTAATTCCTGTCTACCTACTTCTATCCATGTGGGGGGGGAAGAGACGTTTGTACTCGGCTACAAAGTTTATTTTGTACACTGCGGGAGGTTCTATTTTTCTCTTAATGGGAGTTCCAGGCATGGGTTTATATGGTTCTAATGAACCAACATTAAATTTTGAAACATCAGCTAATCAATCGTATCCTGTAGCATTGGAAATAATATTATATCTTGGATTTTTTATTGCTTATGCTGTCAAACTGCCGATCATACCTCTACATACATGGTTACCGGATACCCACGGAGAAGCACATTATAGTACATGTATGCTTTTAGCCGGAATCCTATTAAAAATGGGAGCATATGGATTAGTTCGGATCAATATGGAATTATTACCCCACGCGCATTCTATATTTTCTCCTTGGTTGATGATAGTAGGTACAATTCAAATAATCTATGCAGCTTCAACATCTCCCGGTCAACGCAATTTAAAAAAGAGAATTGCGTATTCTTCTGTATCTCATATGGGTTTCATAATTATAGGAATTAGTTCTATAACCGATACGGGACTTAACGGGGTCATTTTGCAAATGATCTCTCATGGATTTATTGGTGCGGCACTTTTTTTCTTGGCAGGAACGGGTTACGATAGAATACGTCTTGTTTATCTCGACGAAATGGGGGGGGTAGCTATCCCAATGCCAAAAATATTTACACTGTTCAGTAGTTTCTCAATGGCTTCTCTTGCATTGCCGGGAATGAGTGGTTTTGTTGCGGAGTTGGTAGTATTTTTTGGAATAATTACTAGCCCAAAATTTTTTTTAATGCCAAAAATACTAATTATGTTTGTAACGGCAGTTGGAATGATATTAACTCCCATTTATTCATTATCTATGTTACGCCAGATTTTCTATGGATACAAACAATTTAATGTTCCAAATTCTCAATTTTTAGATTCTGGACCGCGAGAACTTTTTGTTTCGATCTGTATCCTTCTACCTGTAATAGGTATTGGTATTTATCCGGATTTCGTTTTTTCTCTATCAGTTGACAAGGTAGAAGCTATTTTATCTAATTACTTTTATAGATAAGTTTTAGCAAAAATACATACAATAAGATACAAATTAAGTTAAGTAAAATAACAAATTCTTTTGTGTCGCTCGTTGTACAAGGTACAATGAAAAAGAAATAAACAACATTAAAAAATTCATTAGATACATTTGGAGTTTTTGAGAACCATAAACTTAAAGTAGTTTATTCAAATGGTTCTCAAAAACTCTTACAAACTTTCGCTATATACGATATTCCCTTGTATTGTATTGGCAAGGCCCCTTCTTCTTCAATTAGATGTTAATGTGAATGAACCATAACTATGCAGCCCTATTCCTAATAGATTTACCCCAAAATAGCATATCCAAATTATAAGAAATCCCATAGAAGCCACAATTGCAGAATTTATGCTTTGCAAATTTTTCTTTGTTCGAGTATGTAAATAAATCGCAAATATAGTCCAAGTAATAAATGCCCAAGTTTCCTTGGGATCCCAACTCCAATATGATCCCCACGCTTCGTTAGCCCATACTGCTCCCGAAAGAATACCGATGGTTAAAAAGATAAAACCTAGACTAATGACACGACAACTCCAAAAATCTAATTGTTGAATTAATTGATACCTATGATAATTTCTACACGAAATAAAAAAAGTGTTTTGTAAAACATTGCTTATTTGATTCACGTATTGGGTCTCGCCAGAGGAAAAGGGCCCAATTAATAAACGATTACCTTTATCAATACCAAAAATTTCTAGGTTTCTCCGAAATGTAATTACTAGAAGGGCTATTGATAATAATGATCCACATAGAAGAGCTGCGTAGCTCAATACCATCATACTTACGTGCATCATTAACCACTGGGATTGGAGAGCGGGTACTAATTTTGTGGATTGATGCATTTCAGTTAAAAGGCCTGAAGTAGCAAAGCCTTGGGTAAAAATAGCGCTCGGTGCGGTTATTGCACTTAAATGATTTTTCTGGTTCCTAAAATAGGGAACCAGATGAATAATGGAAAAACCCCATGAAAGGAACATTAATGACTCATATAAATCACTTAAGGGAAAATGCCCAGAAGAAATCCAACGAATAGCTAAAAATCCTGTTATACAGAAAAAAGTAGCTATCAGCCCTTTTTCTAACGAATCATATAGTTCGGCAATTTCGTGGACTAATAAGGTCATCAAATAAATCGTGATTACAATTGAAACAATCGAAAAAGAGATATGAGTTAATATATGTTCTAAAGTAAAAAATATCATAAAAAATCCTAAATGTAAATCTGGAATTTAATTCATTATAGGATTTATTTTAGTTCTTTTCGAAGATGCCGCCACTCGGACTCGAACCGAGATGCTCTAGCACTGCTTCCTAAGAGCAGCGTGTCTACCGATTTCACCATGGCGGCGTGTTCGAAATCATAATAGCTCATCCATATTCAATCGTCGAGATTGAAGGATTCAATTAATATCCTTTAGCTTTAGCAAAAATGAATAAAGACTCGGTCAATTTTCTATTTGAACGTTCAATAATCTTTACTTGGATAACGGTGTTTGTTATTTTTATTTGAATTTTCACAATGCAATTGTTTTTTTTTTGCAGTTAAAGGTAAGCTCGTCCGGAATCTAACAGTAGGGGCTAGATAGTTCTGTTCTCAATCTGGACCCAGAGCTTAAAAAATTCCCCCCTTTTTTATACTCTACCCAACGAATTTTTGTTTTTGAGAAATTGAAAATTTCAAATCAAATATTTTGAAAGCTTGGTATCAAAACTTAATTAATTAATGGGATTTTCTTTGTGTCCATAATTTTTCTTTGGATTTACCAAACTTATTAGGTATTGGGTTGGGTGTATAACAAAAAACTTTAAATCTAAGGATGAATTTCTATCGGAATTTTGCTAGATTAAAACTTTTTGCAAAGAAAAAATAAAAATACAACGTATTATTTTGAAAAGTGAATAAGTCGATGGGGATTATAATCTTCCCCATCCCCCAAAAACCCACAAAAAAGAGAAAATTTTGTACCTTGAGCTTAAATTTTGTATAGTAACTTTCCAGTAGACAAAAAAGTTTTTATTATACATACCACACCACAATATGAGAATGAGATTCTATTTCATATTGATCAGTTCAAAATAAATATTAGTTAAAGGTAATAAGAAAGTAAGAATGATTCAATTAGCCAATTGATCGATTCATTTCAATTTAATTTACCTTATTTCAATACTTTATTACTATTACTATTACCTGTTTGTACTTGTTTGTCGCACAAAAAAACTTTTTGAATTACCAGTAGAAAGAGATTTTGCTAAAGAAAGCGCTTTTACTGCCACCAAATATCCTTTGAATTTCCAAATATTTTTACGAATACGCTTTTTTGAGATAGAAGTACGTTTCTTTGGAACCGCCATTCAAAAATAAAGAGGTTACTCATTATTATAGTTAAATGTGAAAGACATCTATTGGTTAAACAAAATAGATTTTTTTTACACTATTTTTTTTACACTATTATTATATACAATATTCTTACATACAATAATACAATATCCAAAATGAAGTCAAAGAATAGTTGAATAGTTTTTTTTTTATTTTTTTGTGTTACTATTTGAATATATCCTCATTCAGATTTATTTCGATGGGATTCGCTGCTCTAGAAATCGAATTGCTTGCCGTTAAGAATCAAAAGGGGGTTTAATTGAGTTTCCCGGGATATTTTGGTCGTGTTAGTTATTGTTATATGTAATTTATATTTATACTTTAATAAAAGTTCAAATTGATCGAAAAGTTTTATAAAAACTACCTGCTTTTCTTTTAAAAATAAAAAAAAAAACACTACTGTAAAATGCAAATTCTTTTTTCTCTTAATTCTAATTGATCAAGTAAAGTAGACCTAATGAAAATTATAAAATTCGAATCAGTTAATGAGTTAGTAGTTAATTGATTGATACGTAGCTTGATAATCAAAGAAGAACGTTTTAGTATTCTTTATCTAGCAATTATATGCAAACTGAAGCGCGGAGTAACGAAATTACAGATATCATAGAATTCTCTATAATTAGAATTAATTTGTTTGATTGGAAAGCATGTAAGCAACTCAATCAGTTCTACAACGAACTAGTTAATTATTATGACAAAATTAACTAAAATAATGATGTCTTTTTTTTTTTTTTCTGTATGATTAGAATTTTTCATTTTATTTGATTATTTTTTTTGCTCTTTCCGAAAGAAATAAGAACTGGTGAATCTGAAACAATTAAACAATTAATAAAAAATACAATAAGTTTAATTATGGAACATACATATCAATATGCATGGATCATACCCTTCCTTCCGCTGCCAGTTCCTATAGCAATCGGAGTGGGACTTATCCTTGTTCCAACAGCAACAAAGAGTCTTCGCCGTATGTGGGCTTTTCCTAGTGTTTTATTACTAAGTATCATTATGATTTTTTCAGCCGATCTGTCTATTCATCAAATAAATGGCAGTCTTATTCATCAATATGTATGGTCTTGGACTATCAATAATGACTTTTCCTTAGAATTTGGCTATTGGATCGATCCACTTACTTCCGTTATGCTACTATTAATCACTACTGTTGGAATAATGGTTCTTATTTATAGTGACAATTATATGTCTCATGATCAAGGATATTTAAGATTTTTTGCTTATATGAGTTTTTCCAATGCTTCCATGATGGGATTGGTTACTAGTTCCAATTTGATACAAATTTATATTTTTTGGGAATTAGTTGGAATGTGTTCGTATCTATTAATAGGGTTTTGGTTCACACGACCACTTGCCGCAAGTGCTTGTCAAAAAGCCTTTGTAACTAATCGTGTAGGGGATTTTGGTTTATTATTGGGAATTTTAGGTTTTTATTTTATAACGGGTAGTTTCGAATTTCGGGATTTGTTCGAAATAACCAATAACTTGATTGAGAATGGTGGGGTAAATTCTTTATTTCTTACTTTGTGTGCCTCCTTATTATTCGTCGGTGCAGTTGCTAAATCGGCACAATTCCCCCTTCATGTATGGTTACCTGATGCCATGGAGGGGCCTACCCCTATATCAGCTCTTATACATGCCGCTACTATGGTAGCAGCGGGAATTTTTCTTGTAGCTCGGCTTCTTCCTCTGTTTACAGTTATACCCTACGTAATGAATTTCATTTCTTTGATAGGTATAATAACAATACTATTGGGAGCTACTTTGGCTCTTGCTCAAAGAGACATTAAGAGAAGTTTAGCCTATTCTACTATGTCTCAATTGGGTTATATTATGTTAGCTTTAGGTATGGGGTCTTATCGGGCTGCTTTATTTCATTTGATCACTCATGCCTATTCGAAAGCATTATTATTTTTAGGATCCGGATCCATTATTCATTCAATGGAAACCATTATTGGATATTCGCCAGACAAAAGCCAGAACATGGCTCTTATGGGAGGTTTAACAAAATATGTGCCAATTACAAAAACTGCTTTTTTGTTAGGTACACTTTCCCTTTGTGGTATTCCACCTCTTGCTTGTTTTTGGTCCAAAGACGAGATTCTTAATGATAGTTGGTTGTATTCACCAATTTTCGCGATAATAGCGTGTTTCACGGCGGGCTTAACTGCATTTTATATGTTTCGAATGTATTTACTTACTTTTGAAGGGCATTTAAATGTTCATTTTAAAAATTATAGCGGAAAAAAAAATAGCTCGTTCTATTCAATATCTATATGGGGTAAAGAAGGAGCGAAATCGCTAAAACAAAATTTTGTTTTATCAACAATAAATAATAATGAGAGCGTTTCCCTTTTTTCAAAAAAAACGTATCCAATTGATGGGAATGTAATAAATATGGTGCGACCCTTTAGTACTATTACTCATTTTTCCAAGAAAAAAACCTCCACGTATCCGCACGAATCGGACAATACTATGCTATTGCCGCTTCTTGTATTGGTCTTATTTACTTTGTTCGTTGGATCCATAGGAATTCCCCTCGATCCAGGAGGAATGAAATTTGATCTATTATCAAAATGGTTAATTCCGTCGATAAATCTTTCAAATTTGACCAATTCTCTGGATTGGTATGAATTCGTGATAAATGCCATTTTTTCAGTAAGTATAGCCTTTTTCGGGATAGTTATAGCGTCTCTTTTATATATGCCTGTTTATTCATCTTTCCAGAATTTTGGCTTAATTAATTCATTTGTTAAAAAGGGTCCTAAAAGAATTTTATGGGACCAAATACTGAATGTTATATATGATTGGTCATATAATCGTGGTTATATCGACGTTTTTTATGAAACAATTTTTACTAGGGGTGTAAGAGGTTTAGCTGAATTTATTCATTTTTTTGATAGACAAGTAATTGATGGAATTACCAATGGGGTTGGTGTTACAAGTTTATTTGTCGGAGAGGCAATTAAATATGTAGGGGGCGGCCGAATTTCTTCTTATCTATTCTTGTATTTATTTTTTGTATCAATTTTTTTATTAATTTACTACGTTTTTAATTTCTAAATCTAAACTAGTCTATTAGAATATAGAATAATTTGCAAATCGCTATCAAGATATCTATCAAATTCATATATATATATATATTATATATGTATATGAATTTTTATCTATATTTCTTTTTTCCTTTCCATTCACTCGGATCTCTTCCGTTTCATCTATTTTGTCCGGATCGTGATCGTTCCTTTCTTCCGAACAAAAGGAGGGGGATGGGGCTTCTTCAGTGGACCCCCCTTGCTCCTGTTTAGTCCCCTTCGTTTCGGAAGTTGTTTCTATTTCTACATCTGTTTCTTCCTCACTTTCCCCCCTTTCTTCTGTTTTTAAGGTTTCTTTCAGTTTCTTAGTGACAATAGGCGACGGTATTCTGCCTAAATAGTAGACGCAGGTGATAAATAAGAGAATACTAAAAATTCGAATTCGAGCCATAGAATTT